GCTTATTTGACCCAATCGTACCGCGTAATCTTTTAAAAGGTGTTCTGAGTGAGTTATTTCAGCTGCACGGTTTCTTTCCTTTGAATAAAAACGCAAAAAAAAAAATATCGAAATAAAATGCAAATATAGAATAGAAGTGATTTCTATGTCTACCAAGAACTCCCATTTTTTACTTTTTTACTAGGAATCTTTGTTTGTTGCATTGAATTAGTTTAGTTAGAGTCGCGAACTTAAAATTAAAGCGGATTATCATATATATTTGTCTAAAAAGATGAATAGGTACACTTCATTTAGTTCTCATTCCTTGCACTCATTAACTACTTAAATATTAATATTATTTAGAATAGTTTCTATATAATAGAGATACTTATCATAAGATATCTTTATAATAGGTACAAATATTAAATCGAGGTACCCGTTCTATGACAGATCTTAACTTACCCTCTATTTTTGTCCCTTTAGTGGGCCTAGTATTTCCTGCGATTGCAATGGCTTCTTTATTTCTTCATGTCCAAAAAAATAAGATTGTCTAGATCCGATGGGACCAAATTTCATCAATTTATTTCAACACTGAATCATAATACAGATATTTGTTTAGTGTAATATGGGACAATATGTGGCTTTTTCCGAACACAAACGAAAGAACTGTTATGCATGCGGATACATGATATCCGCATAAATGTATGTATATGATATGCGGGTATATCTGGTTAAAAATGATCGGCGAATATTTTTATATTTATAATAGAAAGTATATGTATCTAACCAATTATTCCTAATGGTTCATATCAGACTAGTGCTAGTTGATGAAAGTTACTTCGGCATCATGAAAAGTAAAGTCAAATTTTTTCTCAATTCCAATCGAATGCAACTGGATCTAGTATAGTATGAACTGGCGATCAGAACATATATGGATAGAACTTATAACAGGGTCTCGAAAAGCAAGTAATTTTTGCTGGGCCTGTATCCTTTTTTTAGGTTCACTAGGATTCTTAGTGGTTGGAACTTCTAGTTATCTTGGTAGGAATCTGATACCTGGATTTCCATCTCAGCAAATCATTTTTTTTCCACAAGGAATCGTGATGTCTTTCTATGGGATCGCGGGTCTATTCATTAGTTCATATTTGTGGTGCACAATTTCATGGAATGTAGGTAGTGGTTATGACCGATTCGATAGAAAAGAAGGAATAATGTGTATTTTTCGTTGGGGATTCCCTGGAATAAATCGTCGCATCTTCCTTCGCTTCTTTATGAAAGATATCCAATCAATCAGAATGGAAGTTAAAGAGGGTCTTTTTCCTCGTCGTATTCTTTATATGGAAATCAGAGGCCAAGGAAACATTCCCTTGACTCGTACTGATGAGAATTTGACTCCGCGAGAAATTGAGCAAAAAGCTGCTGAATTGGCCTATTTCTTGCGCGTACCAATTGAAGTATTTTGAAATGAACCGAACGAAGAATGAATGTTTTCTCCACATAATAAAAGGAGCTTGCTAATTTCCTTTTTTTTTAATACAATTGAAGTTTCCTCAGACTGTTCATTCGAGAAAAACATGTTAGATTCCATTTCCTCGTTCCGTTGACGCAACAACCCGCTAGAATAAAACAAAAGCTGGGGAACGTATATGGAACAACTACAACTATTCCAACTATAATATAATAAATATAATAAACTATAATATATAATAAGAATACATTTTTTCTATACCAAAACCCTTAACCCTTTTGTATGCGTATTTGTATGCGTATAGGGCCGAACTCAATTCTTTTATACTAGTAAAAAGTCTAATAAGTCTAATTAAGTATGAATTCATCAAATATCCGAATATGTATTTCGTAATACAGAATTAATCCTTTTAGGTTAAGCCTCAGATTTTGCACTGATACCGTATTCCTGTGCTGTGGTTAGACGGTGCAACATTTCGAAATAATTAATGGAATTGATCCGGGAGGGTTTTTCGAGTATTTATTGAAAGGAATAAATGAAGATGAAATTCGTTCGAATTTTCCCAATTGAGATACCCGGAAATCCTATTTACTTAATTTATTACTTAATTTATTTACTTTTTATATATTATAAATCTATTTCTCTATCTATTTATTTCTCATTTTTTTTCATCCGAAAAAGGACCCTTATTTTATTTCTATATTCCTTAATTCCTTCTGGATCTAAGGAGTCAATTATTATACAAAAATGGGAATAGATCCATAGGTTCCATACCTTGTTATAGAACTTGTGCTTTAGAGAAACATCAGATCAGATAGAGTTGACAAATGAAGCAGTTCATTAACAATTCACAGATAAAAAAAATGAAAAAAAAGAAAGCATTGATTTCCCTCCCATATCTTGCATCTATAGTATTTTTGCCCTGGTGGGTCTCTCTCTCATTTCAAAAAAGTCTCGAACCTTGGATTATTAATTGGTGGAATACTAGGCAATCCGAAACTTTTTTGAATGATATTCAAGAGAAAAATGTTCTAGAAAAATTCCTAGAATTAGAAGAACTATTCTTGTTGGATGAAATGATAAAAGAATACCCAGAGACACATATACAAAATATACAAAAGCTTCGTATAGGAATACACAAGGAAACGATACAATTGGTCAAAACACACAATGAATATAATTTCCATATCATTTTGCATTTTTCGACAAATATAATATGTTTCGCTATTTTAAGCGGTTATTTTCTTCTGGGTAATGAAGAACTTGTCATTCTTAATTCTTGGGTTCAGGAATTCTTCTATAACTTAAATGACACAATAAAAGCTTTTTCGATTCTTTTAGTTACTGATTTATGGATTGGATTTCACTCGACCCATGGTTGGGAACTAATGATTGGTTCGATCTACAATGATTTTGGATTGGCTCATAACGACCAAATTATATCTGGTCTTGTTTCCACTTTTCCAGTTATTCTAGATACAATTGTGAAATATTGGATCTTCCGTTTTTTAAATCGCGTATCTCCTTCGCTTGTAGTCATTTATCATTCAATGAATGAATGAAGAACTTATTTGATCTCCTGATATCAATCAAAATTTTTCTTCGCGCATAAAGAAAGCATTTTCCATTTGACTTATTCTTTCTTTATACTTCTACCTCTTCAAGGTATTTGTCCTATTTCAATAGAATTATTTCAGTACAATGGCAGACTCGTGGATAGGGAACTATACTAGCTACCTATCTAATTTATTGTATAAATTCCTGGATGAATGATTGGATCATGCAAAATAGAAATACTTTTTCTTTTTCTTGGGTAAAGGAACAGATCACTCGATCTATTTCTGTATCGATCATGATATATGTAATAACTCGAACATCTATTTCAAATGCGTATCCCATTTTTGCGCAGAAAGGTTATGAAAATCCACGAGAAGCAACTGGGCGAATTGTATGCGCCAATTGCCATTTAGCTAATAAGCCTGTGGATATTGAAGTTCCGCAAGCTGTACTTCCTGATACTGTATTTGAAGCAGTTGTTCGAATTCCTTATGATATGCAACTGAAACAAGTTCTTGCTAATGGTAAAAAAGGGGCTTTGAATGTAGGGGCTGTTCTTATTTTACCCGAGGGATTCGAATTAGCCCCCCCCGATCGTATTTCCCCCGAGGTGAAAGAAAAGATAGGAAATCTGTCTTTTCAAAGCTATCGTCCCAATAAAAGAAATATTCTTGTAATAGGTCCTGTTCCAGGTCAGAAATATAGTGAAATCGTCTTTCCCATTCTTTCCCCCGACCCTGCTACGAAGAAAGACGTTCACTTCTTAAAATATCCCATATATGTAGGTGGGAATAGGGGAAGGGGTCAGATTTATCCTGATGGGAGCAAGAGTAACAATACAGTCTATAATGCTACATCCGCGGGTATAGTAAGCAGAATAGTACGCAAAGAAAAAGGAGGATATGAAATAATCATCCTTGATGCATCGGATGGACACCAAGTGGTTGATATTATACCTCCAGGACCAGAACTTCTTGTTTCAGAGGGTGAATCCATCAAGCTTGATCAACCATTAACAAGCAATCCTAATGTAGGGGGATTTGGTCAGGGAGATGCCGAAATAGTGCTTCAAGATCCATTACGCGCCCAAGGCCTTTTGTTCTTCTTGGCATCCGTTATTTTGGCACAAATTTTTTTGGTTCTTAAAAAGAAACAGTTTGAAAAGGTTCAATTATACGAAATGAATTTCTAGATCCAGAGATTCCTTACCATCAAGTTGGTAAAAAACGCGGAATTCTTGTCGATCAATACAATTAAATATATATATATATGATCAAAAAATTCTGTAAATCCCTTTGCTTGCTTTGTTTATACTATTTTTTCGGGATGTATGGAATTCTTTACTTGTATCCCATTCCTAGCACTAGACAATAGGCATACAAAAACAAAGGAAGAGGAGACAGGGCAAGGACGGGATAAATGAAAGGAACGGTACTGGATTATAAGTCTTACTAATCTTCTATTCGACACAAGAAAAAGGACTTTGTACCCTTTCTTGTGTCGTCTTGTATCGAAATAATAATGATTTTTTTCTTGTTCGCCAAAGATTACTATTTCTTCGTTTCCGGGTCTATCGGAATTCCTTTGTTTAGATTCATAAGAAGTAGTAGACAAACAAAAAGGGTTAGGGGGGGTAATTCATCGAGCAAACGAAACTTTTTCTATTATTCAATTAACTTCAACGTAGAATAGCACTTTTTTATAAAAGAAAAAGAAAAATTATTCAAACAAAAAAATTGACTTTAACTCCTTTTATTGAGATTTTATTGAGAAGCGGATTAGATTTTATTTTTACGCATACCCCAATCCTTTTTCTTTCATCACCTTTTTTATTTTATCTTTTTTTTTTATAGAGTAAGGTTCTATTAGTTTAGTATGGAAATGATTTGCAGGATGTCTCATCCGTTTAAATCCATATAATTATCCAGAAAATCGATTGATTCCTTCTTGTTGCTTCTCGTAAGAGTTAATATTATATTATGGAGGAACGACAGAG